TTCGTGTATTTCAGTTAAAAGACCTGAAGTAGCAAAACCCTGGGTAAAAATAGCACTTGGTCCAATTATTGTGCTTAGAAGATTTTGATTTTTTTTGAAATACGGGACTATATGAATCAGGGAAAAACTCCATGAAAGGAAGATTAATGATTCATATAAATCACTTAGTGGAAAATGTCCCGAATAAACCCAACGAGTAACTAATAATCCTGTTATACAGGAAAAAGTCATTATCATCCCCTTTTCGGATGAATCATATAGTTTTACGATTTCATCGACTAAAAAAGTTATGAAATGAATTGTAATTACAATTGAAACAATCGAAAAAGAAATATGAGTTAATATATGCTCTAAAGTTGAAAATATCATAATTTTTTTTAAGGAGTCCCATAATTATAAAAAGGAAATCGGAAATTGAATTCATTATAGGATCTATTTACTTTTTTTAGGAGATGACATGCCGCCACTCGGACTCGAACCGAGATGCTCTAGCACTGCTTCCTAAGAGCAGCGTGTCTACCAATTTCACCATAGCGGCTTGTCTTGAATTCATAATACCCTATGAATAAGCAATCGTCTAGATTTAAGAATTAAATTGTTGCAATATTTTTTAGGAAAGATTCAAATTGATGAATAAAAATTCGTTCAAATAGGTATTTGAAGGTTCATTATTTGAATTTAGGGTCTTAGTTTTAGTGTGTATTTTAGACTCTCCTCGACTTGAACTCTTGGAAAACTAGATAGTCCAACTATGAATTAAGGGATAGAACCCCCCCCCAAAAAAAAACATTTTTGTTTTGTTTTAATGAACTGTTTTTGATTTATTTGATTTCAAACATCGAAACCAAAAAATCCATTTTATCAATGAACAAAAAAATTTTGGATCAGTAAAAATTGACACATATTTATCCAAAAAAATTTGTTAAGTGTTTTTGAGTGGATTGATGGCAATAAATATATGGGAGTCTATATAGGAATTCATAGAAAATCCAAAAAGAAGAAAGTTGCACAAAAAGGTTTCGAATTTTAATCAATTAGTTTCAATGATTTTGATTTTTGACTCGCCTTTCTATAGAAAAAACGTGGATCTAGAGAAAAAAGGTATATTATTGTTTATATTATTGTAAGAAACAGGCTGATGGGGAAAATAATACTCCCCACCTTGGAAATGAGAAAATATACTAAAAAGACAATTACATATCTTATGTTTTTTTGTCAAAAAAAAGGATTCTTTTTTTTTTTTTGAATTCAGTACAGTAAAGAGAAAAATCCTTATTCTAATTCTAAGAGCGAAACAAATTCCATTTCCTATTGATTAACTCAACAGGGAATGGAAAGCGGGAATTTTATTTTCGAAACGAAATGAGTCAATTTTTGAGTCAAGCCGATTCAGATTATTGTAACATGTTATGTTTTATTTCTTATTTTATTTGTTTGTTGCACAAAAAAACTTTTGGAATTCCCGGTAGAAATAGATTTCCCTAAGGAAAACGCTTTTAACGCTGCCCAATACCCCTTCCTTTTCCAAAAATTTTTACGAATACGCTTTTTTGATGCAGAAGTACGTTTTTTTGGAACTGCCATTTAAATAAAAATTAAGAGATTACTCATTGGTATAGCTGGATGTGAAAGACATCTATTGTTCAAAAGAAATTTGCGCTTTGCCAATTCATTATGTATTTCTTTTCTAGATAATATTTTTGATTCTAAAATCAAAAAGAATACATAAGATGCGTGAAAGATATGGGAAAATCACATAAACTATTTTTATTACTAAAAAAAAAAAAAGAATATTCTTTTTTTTTAGTAACTTGTCAAATTCGCGAAAAATATGCCTAATTTAACTTGAATTTGAAAGTTCGAAGGAGACTAGTAATTAATCTGCTTTTTTCATATGATTTGACCAATTGTAACTTCTTGATTTGAATATTTGAAGTATTTAGCAGAAACTTCTAAAGAATAAGTATAAAAAGAAATAAAAATTCAAAAATTCTATTTCTATTTAAGTTATTAAGTTAGTGCATATCTTTATTTTTTTATTGACTCCTTTCAAAAAGAGGTAAGATCCGGTGAATCGGAAACAATTAATATTAATTAAGAATTAAAAAACTTTTTTTATGGAACAGACATATCAATATGCGTGGATCATACCTTTCCTTCCACTTCCAGTTCCTATGTTAATAGGAGTAGGACTTCTTCTTTTTCCGACAGCAACAAAAAATCTCCGTCGTATGTGGGCTTTTTCGAGTATTTTATTGTTAAGTATAATCATGATTTTTTCAACTAATCTGGCTATTCAGCAAATAAAAAGCAGTTCTATCTATCAATATGTATGGTCTTGGACCCTCGATAATGATTTTTCTTTAGAATTCGGCTACTTGATCGATCCACTTACTTCTATTATGTCAATGTTAATCACTACTGTTGGAATTATGGTTCTTATTTATAGTGATAATTATATGGCTCACGATCAAGGATACTTGAGATTTTTTGCTTATAT